ATCGAGATGTCCTATTTGAGAGAGTTGAAGGATTGGAGTTAAGATGTTTCATGGCCCTGAGGTAAGAACCAGATGCCAGGTATAGTTCCGTTATAGAAACCCCCACGTTGAGATGGGCCCGGAGCGAGAAGAGGTACACGTTCGAGCAAGGATTGCTGGTTTCTCGAGACCAGGTGATTAAGCTTCCTCTGGACAGTTGAGGTCCATGAAGGACTGTTCTAGAGCAAGGTATAATGCACGATTAAGCACTATTATGTCTTATGTAATATATATAAACTACTGTACATGCTTAATATTCATGGGGACTAGCAATTAATGCACGATATACATAGTATGCCTTATGTAATATATATAAACTACTGTACATGCTTAATATTCATGGGGACTAGCAATTAATGCACGATATACATAGTATGCCTTATGTAATATATATAAACTACTGTACATGCTTAATATTCATGGGGACTAGCAATTAATGCACGATATACATAGTATGCCTTATGTAATATATATAAACTACTGTACATGCTTAATATTCATGGGATTTGCGGGCCAGTGGTTGGTAGGTTAATTTTACATTGTATGTTTAGGGTCATGGTGATAGGGGGTTTTTACTTAGTTTATTTTATGGGGGGTAAAGACATACTGGGCAAGCACAGTACGGGTATGTGCAATATATGAATTGTGAAAGTTGTGGGGTTGGTTTCAGGTATTGGCAAGGAATAGTTTAAGAAAGAATTTCAGCTTTGGGTGCTGATAGTGGGGCTGTTGCTTCTTCCTTGAAGTCTTAGGGAGGGCGTGTCCTCCTTTTTTGGTTTACAAGACCAGGGTATTTTATATACTACAAAGACTCTTCATTTAAGGAGGCGGTTTTCAATGATGCCTGAAATGGGTATTAGGACTAGGAGAGTTGAGAAGTATAGGATGGAGGCCAGTTGGCCGATGGTGATGAAAGGGTGTTCTACGGGTTGGCCGCCAATTCATGTTAGGGTTAGGAGGTCCGCTACTAAGAGTCAAAATAGGCATTGGCTTAGTGGTCGAAATGTTATTCCTCGTTGTTTAGAGGTATGGAGGATTGGGATGATTGCTAGGACTAGGATGGAGAGTACTAGGGCTAAAACTCCTCCTAGTTTGTTAGGAATGGATCGGAGAATTGCATACGCGAATAAGAAGTACCATTCGGGCTTAATATGGGGAGGAGTACTTAGGGGGTTAGCGGGGATATAATTGTCCGGGTCTCCTAACAGGTCTGGTGAGAATAGGACGAGCAGTATGAGTGTAAGAATTAGTACTAGGAGGCCTAAGATGTCCTTGATTGTATAGTATGGGTGGAAGGGGACTTTGTCTGAGTCAGATGTGATTCCTGAGGGGTTGTTAGATCCTGTTTCGTGGAGGAATAGGAGGTGTACTGCTGCTAGGGCTGAGATGATGAATGGGAGAATGAAGTGGAAGGCAAAGAATCGGGTCAGGGTGGCTTTGTCCACTGAGAAGCCCCCTCAGATTCATTCTACTAGGTTGGTTCCAATATATGGGATTGCTGATAGGAGGTTAGTAATTACGGTTGCCCCTCAGAAGGATATTTGGCCTCATGGTAGGACGTATCCTATGAAGGCTGTGGCTATAACTGTGAATAGTAATAGGATTCCGATGTTTCATGTTTCTGAGAAGGTATAGGAGCCGTAGTATATTCCTCGTCCTACGTGCATGTATAAGCAGATAAAGAATATGGAGGCTCCGTTGGCATGTATGTACCGGATGATTCAGCCGTAGTTAACGTCGCGGCAGATATGGGCGACCGATGAGAAGGCGGTTGTTGTGTCTGATGTGTAATGTATGGCTAGGAAAAGGCCGGTGAGGATCTGTAGGATTAGGCAAATTCCTAGCAGGGAGCCGAAGTTTCATCATGCTGAAATATTGGATGGGGCGGGCAGGTCGATGAATGAGTGGTTAATAATTTTGATGAGGGGGTGTGATTTTCGAATGTTGGTCATTAAGTTCTTGTAGTTGAAATACAACGATGGTTTTTCATGTCATTGGTCATGGTTAAATTCCATGTAAGAATAATGATGACATATATTGTATTTATTTTAAGTACAATTTTTGTAGTAAGCTTTGTAAGTTTTTCTTCAAAGCCTTCTCCTATTTATGGCGGGTTTGGTTTGATTGTGGCTGGTGGTGTTGGTTGTGGTATTGTATTGAATTTTGGGGGGTCGTTCTTGGGTTTAATGGTTTTTTTAATTTATTTGGGAGGTATACTTGTAGTATTTGGATATACCACGGCTATGGCTACCGAGCCTTATCCTGAGGCGTGAACATCTAATAAGGCTGTATTGGGGATGTTTATTACGGGAGTTCTAGCAGAGTTGTTAACTGCTTGCTATATTTTAAAAGAAGATGAGGTTGAGGTCGTATTTAAGTTTAATGGTGCGGGTGATTGGGTAATTTATGACACAGGTGATTCAGGGTTTTTTAGTGAAGAGGCCATGGGAATTGCAGCGTTATATAGTTATGGGACTTGATTGGTGGTTGTCACTGGCTGGTCCTTGCTTATTGGCGTGTTAGTAATTATAGAAGTTACCCGTGGAAATTAAGTAGAAGTAAGCCAAGGGTGAGGGTGATTATGAAAGATAAGAAGTAGAGCTTGATTAGTCCTTTCTGATTAGATACGGTAGTTGACATTTTTATTTGGAAGTAGGAGATGGATTTTGGTAATACATTTTCTAGTCAAATCATGTCTAGTAGTATCGATGCGGATTTTTGGCTCATAGTTAGGCTCATTTTTGGTGGGAGGCGGTGTATTACGATTGGAAAATACCCTAGGAGGTTAGAGAACTTAAAAAGATTTGAGGGGTATTTAAATTTTAGGTTTTTGGCCACGAGGTTGAGTTCTAATGCCAGGATAAAGCCTGTGATAGTCACGGCAAGGGCAGTTAGTTTCAGGTAATGGGGTATGGTTATTTGTGGGATGGTTACTGGGGGGATGTTATGGGAGATTAGATATCCTGCAAAGATGCTTCCAATTAAGAGACGTTTAATGGAATTGATGAGGTGGGTATTATTTTCATTGATTAGGTTCAAGGCGTTGAATCGTGGTTGTCCTAGGAGTACAAAGAATATGATTCGAGTACTGTAGGCAGCTGTAAGGGATGTGGCAATGAGAGTAATTAGTAGGGCTCAGGCGTTGGTATACGACGTGTTGGCGGTCTCAATGATTAGGTCTTTGGAGTAGAAGCCTGTCAGAAAGGGCATACCTGTTAATGCGAGGCTTCCAATGATGAGGGAGGTAGTGGTAAAGGGTATTGATTTGTACAGTCCGCCTATCTTTCGAATGTCTTGCTCGTCATTTAGGCTATGGATGATTGATCCTGAGCATATGAATAGTATGGCTTTGAAGAATGCGTGTGTGCAAATATGTAGGAATGCAAGGTAAGGTTGGTTAATTCCGATGGTTACAATTATTAGGCCTAGTTGGCTTGAGGTTGAGAAGGCGACGATTTTTTTGATGTCGTTTTGTGTGAGAGCACAGATAGCTGTAAATAGAGTTGTAATAGCCCCTAGGCATAGGGTGAGGGTTTGAATGGTTTTGTTTTGTTCTATGAGTGGGTGAAATCGGATTAGTAGGAAGACTCCGGCTACGACTATTGTACTTGAGTGGAGTAGGGCGGAGACGGGGGTTGGGCCTTCTATGGCTGATGGTAGTCATGGATGTAGGCCGAATTGGGCGGACTTGCCTGTGGCTGCTAGTAGGAGTCCTAGTAAGGGGATGTTTAGGTTTTCGTGTTGGGCTATAAAGATTTGTTGGAAGTCTCATGCGTTTGAGTTAGTGAGGAATCATGCCATGGCCACAATAAAGCCCACATCTCCGATGCGGTTGTAGAGAATTGCTTGCAGAGCGGCAGTATTTGCGTCTGTTCGGCCGTACCATCATCCAATGAGCAGGAAGGATATGATTCCTACTCCTTCTCAGCCAATGAACAGTTGGAATAGGTTGTTGGCGGTAACTAGGATTATTATGGTGATTAGGAATATGAGGAGGTACTTGAAGAATCGGTTAATGTACGGGTCTGAGTGTATGTATCATATTGAGAATTCTATGATTGATCATGTGACGAAAAGTGCTACGGGGATGAAGATGATTGAGAAGTAGTCTATTTTAAAACTCAGTGATAGCTTAAGGGTTTGGATTGATAATCAGTGTCAGTTTGAGATAACTGTTTCCTGCCCTGAAGAGATGAATATTATAGTCGGGATCATGCTGATAGTAAAGGCATAGGAGATTGTGGTTTTTACGTAATGAGGATATAGGCTATTTTTATATAGTTGGGTGTTAGATATAATGATAGGTAAAAGTAGGATAAACATTGCGGTTAATATGAAGGGGGTAAATAAGTTTATTACTTTTATTTGGAGTTGCACCAATTTTTTGGTTCCTAAGACCAATGGATTACTTCTATCCTATAAAAGTTGAAAAAGCCACGTTTTTATACGTGGAGGCATGAATTAGCAGTTCTTGCATACTTTTCCGGTAAATAGGAAGGCTTACACTTTCATTATTAGACTCACAATCTAATGTTTTTGTTAAACTATATTTACAGTAAATGGGGCCTAGTACAATTTTAGGGTTTAGTGATAGGAGAAGGAGGGGGAGTAGGTGGAGGGTTATTAGGGCGTTTTCTCGTGTGAATGATGGGTTAATATTTTTAATGTGGTGTGTGTATTTGCCTCGTTGGGTTGTGATGAGTATGTAGAGGGAGTATAGGGCTGTGATGATGATGTTTGTACCCATGAGGATGATGGTTATGTTAGATCATGAGAAGGAGGCCATTACTACGAATAGTTCTCCGATTAAATTGATTGTGGGTGGTAGGGCTAGATTTGCGAGGCTGGCTAGTAACCATCAGGCAGCTATTAGGGGGAGGATGGTTTGTAGGCCTCGTGCCAGAATTATTGTTCGGCTATGTACTCGTTCATAGTTTGAGTTTGCGAGGCAAAATAGCATGGATGAAGTTAGTCCGTGGGCAATTATCAGGGCTGTGGCTCCTATATAGCTTCAGGGTGTTTGAATCAGTACTGCTACAATTACTAGGGCCATGTGGCTTACAGATGAATATGCGATTAAGGATTTTAGGTCTGTTTGACGTAAACAGATAGAGCTTGTTATAACTATCCCTCATAGGGATAGTATTATGAAGGGGTATGCTATTTGGTTTGTTGCAGGGTTTAGTAGGATTGTGATGCGCATTATTCCGTACCCCCCTAGTTTTAATAATACGGCGGCAAGTACTATTGAGCCAGCGATGGGGGCTTCGACGTGTGCTTTTGGTAATCAGAGGTGGAGTCCGTATAGGGGTATTTTTACTATAAATGCTATTATGCATGCTAGTCAGAGAAAGATGCTGGATCAAGTGGTTGAGATGGGTTTAGCCCAGTATTGGATGATTAGGAAATTCAGGGTTCCTATTGTATTTTGGATATATAGTAGTGCGACTAGGAGAGGTAGTGAGCCTACTAGGGTGTAAAATAAGAAGTATAGGCCGGCATTTAGTCGTTCTGTCTGGTTGCCTCAGCGGGTAATGATAATTAGAGTAGGGATTAATGTGGCTTCGAATAGGATGTAAAATATGATTAGTTCTGTGGCGGTAAATGTTATGATCAAGAGGAGCTGCAGGAGGATGAGTATTGTGATATATAGTTTTTTTCGAGTCAAGGTCTCTTTTGACAGGTGTGATTGGCTGGCCATGAGTATTAGTGGTAGAAGTCACGTTGTCAGCACTAGTAGGGGTGCAGAGAGAGAGTCTGAAAAAAATAGTAGTGAGAAGTTTAGGCTATTGTCACCTAGTTGATTTAGGTAGGAGAGGCTAATGAGACTAATTAGTAGGCTATAGGTTGTTGAGTTGATTCAAATTATGCTAGGTTTTGATAGTCATGTTATTGGTATAAGTATGGCGGTGGGGATAATGATTTTTAGCATTGCAGGAGGTTTAGGTTTTGTACATAGTCAGTGCCGTATGTATTTGATACTATTACTAGTAGAGATAGGCCTAGTGCTGCCTCGCAGGCCGCGAATACCAATAGGATGATGGGGGCTATACTGGCTAGTGTGAAATGGTTGTTCAGGATTGTTATGGTTATTATAATGAATAGAGATAGTATTATGCCTTCTAGACATAGGAGAGAAGATATTAGGTGGGATCGGTATACTAATAGTCCTATGAGTGACATGGTAAAGGCTATGAAGATGTTAATATAGACTATGGACATTTGATAATTATAGGGTGAGCTATAATCTAATGAGTCGAAATCATTTGTTTTAGTTTAAACTAATTATCATATTCAGTTCATTCTAGTCCTTTTTGGGTTCATTCGTAGGCTAGGCTTGCAGCTAGTAATGAGATTAGTAGAAGGGCCATAGTAAGTATGGTTGATAGTTTGTTCGTTTGTGAGGCTCAGGGAAGGGGGAGTAGTAGTGCAATTTCTAGGTCGAATAACAAAAATGTGATGGCCACTAAGAAGAATTTCATGGAAAAGGGTAGACGGGCGGATCCTATGGGATCAAATCCGCACTCGTAGGGGCTTACTTTTTCTGCATAAATATTTAGTTGGGGTAGTCAGAATGCGATAAATACAAGTAATGTGGATAGGAGTGTGTTGGTGAGTAGGGCGAGTATTACGTTTATTATTTCTTTTCGGGTTTCACCGAAACTGGTTGATTGGAAGTCAACTGTACTTGTTGATACTAAAGAAACAAGATCCTCATCAATAGATGGAAACGTATAGGAATAGTCAAACTACGTCTACGAAATGTCAGTATCAGGCAGCGGCTTCAAACCCGAAGTGATGATTTGATGTGAAGTGATATTTTAGTTGGCGTAGGAAGCATACGACTAGAAAAGTGGAGCCAATAATTACATGTAGTCCGTGGAATCCTGTAGCCATGAAGAAAGTGGACCCGTAAACTCCATCCGAGATTGTAAATGATGTTTCGTAATATTCGGAGGCCTGGAGGAGTGTAAAATAGACCCCCAGGGAAATCGTAATAAATAGTGCTTGGAGCATATGTTTTCGGTTTCCTTCTATTAGGCTATGGTGGGCCCAGGTAATTGATACCCCAGAGGCCAGAAGTACGGAAGTATTAAGTAGTGGGACTTCCAGAGGGTTTAGGGGAATAATGCCTGTTGGTGGTCAGCATCCTCCTAGTTCAGGAGTTGGGGCTAGACTTGAGTGGTAAAAGGCCCAGAAGAAGCCTGCGAAAAAGAATACTTCTGAGATGATAAAGAGGATTATTCCATATCGGAGGCCTTTTTGAACAATGGGTGTGTGGTGGCCTTGGAATGTACTTTCTCGAATAATGTCTCGTCATCATTGATATATGGTTAGCAGGTTAGTGGTCATTCCAAGGGCTAATAACAGTGTTGAGTTATAGTGAAATCATATAGCCAGGCCTGAGGTTATTAAGAGAGCTGAAAGGGCCCCCGTGAGTGGCCATGGGCTGGGGTTGACTATGTGGTACGCGTGGGTTTGGTGGGTCATTAGGTATTGTCATGTAGATACAGGCTTACTAGTAGGGTAAAGACGTAGGCTTGAATTAGGGCTACGGCGAATTCAAGGATTGTTAGAAGGATAAGAATGATAAAAGTAATTAAAGCGACGGAGGTGCTGATGTTTGTCAAGGCCAGGGTGGCTCCTCCAATTAGGTGTATTAGTAAGTGACCTGCAGTGATATTAGCTGTAAGTCGTACGGCTAAGGCTACAGGCTGGATAAAAAGACTAATAGTTTCGATGATTACAAGCATAGGAATCAGGGGAATAGGCGTTCCCTGTGGTAAAAAGTGGGCTAGAGATGCTTTAGTTTTATGGCGGAATCCGGTGATTACGGTGCCAGCTCATAATGGAATAGCCATTCCTAAGTTTATTGACAGCTGAGTGGTCGGAGTGAACGAGTGGGGTAGTAGGCCTAGTAAGTTTGTTGATCCAATAAATAAGATGAGGGATATTAGTATTAGGGCCCAGGTTTGTCCTTTGTGGTTGTGAATGGTCAGCATTTGTTTTGATGTTAGTTGTACTAGTCATTGTTGCAGTGAGACTAGGCGGTTATTAATTAGTCGGTTGGGTGACGGGAATAGAATACTTGGGAATATAATAATTAGAATGACAACGGGCAATCCTATTATTGTTGGGGTAGTGAAAGAGGCGAATAGATTTTCGTTCATTTTTTTTCTCAAGGGCTAAGTTGTTTTGGTGTAGTCGTGGATTTAGGTTCTGGGTTTGATAGATACAGATGTTTTGAGATTTTTAGTTGAAATACAATGAATAGTGTTATGATTATTGACATGATAGTGATAAATCAGGTTGACGTATCCAGCTGTGGCATGTCATTAAGGAGAGGTCTAAGCTCCCAGTCTTTAACTTAAAAGGTTAACGCTTATTTAGCTTCTCAATGAATTTACAGTATAGATGCAGATCATTTTTCAAAATATGCCAATGGGACTAGTTCAAGGACAATGGGCATGAAACTATGGTTTGAGCCGCAGATTTCTGAACATTGGCCATAATATAATCCAGGTCGTGTGCCCATCAGGGTTGTTTGGTTTAGTCGGCCTGGGATAGCGTCGGTTTTTAGACCTAGGGATGGGACGGCTCATGAGTGTAGTACGTCTTCTGACGAGATTAGTATGCGAATGGTTATTTCTATTGGTAAGACCACTCGGTTGTCAACTTCTAGTAGCCGGAGTTCTCCTGGCTTTAGTTCTTGGGTGGGGATTATATAAGAGTCAAAATTTAAGTCCTCGTAGTCGGTGTACTCGTAACTTCAGTACCATTGGTGTCCTATAGTTTTTACCGTGAGGGATGGATTGTTGATTTCGTCCATTATATAGAGGATTCGTAAGGAGGGCAGGGCGATGAGAATTAGGATAATGGCAGGTAGGATGGTTCAGATGGTTTCTACTTCCTGAGCATCTATTGTGCTTGTGTGTGTAAGTTTGGTTGTCAGTATTAATGAGATAATATAGAGGACTAGTGAGCTAATTAGGAATACAATTATTAATGTGTGGTCATGGAAGTGTAGGAGCTCTTCTATAATGGGAGATGTAGCGTCTTGAAAACCTAGTTGAAAGGGGTACGCCATAGAAGTATATAGGATTCAAGCCTATGATTCAACTTCGACAAAGTTATGTAATTGTTTTACTAATACTTCTTAATTGAGAAAGACATAGTGGTTATGGCATTGGCTTGAAACCAGTTTAAGAGGGTTCGATTCCTTCCTTTCTTATTTTAATAACACATAAGTTGGCTCTTCAAATGTGTGGTACGGAGGGGGACATCCATGTAATCACTCAAGATTAGTCGTGGTTAATTCTACTATGGCCACTTCTCGCTTGGATGCGAAAGCTTCTCACACTATGAAAACTATCAATATAACTGCCGTTAGTGAGATGAAAGAGCCTATTGAGGAAATTGTGTTTCAAGTTGTATATGCATCTGGGTAGTCAGAGTAACGTCGTGGCATTCCAGATAGGCCTAGGAAGTGCTGAGGAAAGAACGTTATGTTGACACCCACAAATATAATCGTGAAGTGAATTTTTGCCCAAGTATTATCAAGGGTATACCCTGAGAATAGGGGGAATCAATGGACAAAGCCTCCCATAATAGCGAATACTGCCCCCATTGACAGGACATAGTGGAAATGGGCTACCACGTAATATGTATCGTGAAGAACAATATCTAATGAGGAGTTTGCTAGTACAATTCCCGTTAAACCCCCTACGGTGAACAGAAAGATGAAACCTAGGGCTCATAGTATGGCGGGGGACCATTTGATGTTACCTCCATGAAGAGTAGCTAGCCAACTAAATACTTTCACCCCAGTAGGAATAGCGATGATTATGGTGGCAGATGTAAAGTATGCTCGTGTGTCTACATCCATCCCCACAGTAAACATGTGATGGGCCCATACAATAAAGCCCAGGAAACCGATTGATATTATAGCTCAAACTATTCCCATGTAGCCAAAAGGTTCTTTTTTACCTGAGTAATAAGTGACAATGTGTGAGATTATTCCGAAGCCAGGTAGAATTAGGATGTAGACCTCTGGGTGACCAAAGAATCAGAATAAGTGCTGGTATAAAATAGGATCCCCTCCTCCAGCAGGATCAAAGAATGTGGTGTTTAAATTTCGATCTGTTAGTAGCATGGTAATTCCTGCTGCTAAAACTGGGAGTGATAAGAGTAGTAGGACTGCAGTAATTAGAACTGATCATACAAATAAAGGTGTTTGGTATTGAGATATAGCAGGGGGTTTTATATTAATAATAGTGGTAATAAAGTTAATAGCGCCCAAGATTGAAGAAACGCCTGCTAGGTGGAGTGAGAAGATGGTTAAATCCACGGATGCTCCTGCATGAGCCAGGTTGCCGGCTAGGGGCGGATATACTGTTCACCCAGTCCCTGCTCCGGCCTCCACCATGGACGAGGCAAGTAGAAGTAGAAAGGATGGAGGAAGAAGTCAGAAGCTTATATTATTCATTCGGGGAAATGCTATGTCAGGGGCTCCAATTATTAATGGGACCAATCAGTTCCCGAATCCTCCAATTATAATGGGTATTACTATAAAGAAAATTATTACAAAAGCATGGGCAGTGACGATTACATTGTAAATCTGATCGTCTCCTAGTAGCGTGCCAGGTTGACCTAGTTCGGCTCGGATCAGGAGGCTGAGAGCAGTTCCCACCATACCGGCCCAGGCACCAAATAAAAGGTAGAGGGTGCCAATATCTTTGTGATTAGTTGAAAATAGTCAGCGGTTTATGAACATAGGTAAAATGGCTGAGTAGGCATTAGACTGTAAATCTAAACACAGAGGTTCAAGCCCTCTTTTTACCAAGTCCTGTGGTGAATGTCATATTGAATTGCAAATTCAAAGAAGCAGCTTGACGCTGCCGGGGCTTCTCCCGCCTTTTTTTTCTAGACGGCGGGAGAAGTGGATTGAAGCCAGTTGATTAGGGTATTTAGCTGTTAACTAAAATTTCGTGGGGTTGGAGCCCACCAATCTAGTGAGGACTTAGCTTAATTAAAGTGTTTGATTTGCAATCAATTGATGTGGGATGAGTTCTCGCAGTCCTTAAGGTGGTTAGGTGTGCAGAAGTTAAGTCCATAAGGCTTGCTTAGAGCTTTGAAGGCTCTTGGTCTAGTTTAACCTAAACTTCTAATCCAGGGTGGATAATATTGGTGTGAGTGGAAGTAGTATAGTTGATATTACGATTAGAGGGGGTAAGAGGGTTATTTTTTTTGTGTATTCGAATCGTCATTTTATTTTTATGTTATTGTTTGAGGGGAACATGGTTAGTGCGGTGGCGTATGTTAGTCGTATGTAAAAATATAGGTTGAGTAGTGCTGTTATGGCTAGTAGTGTTGGTATTATAATTATTTCGTTTTTAGTTAGTTCTTGAATGATTATTCATTTTGGGATGAAGCCAGAGAGTGGGGGGAGGCCACCTAGGGATATTATTAGCACTAGAATAAATGAGGTGGTCAGGGGGGTTTTGTTTCATGTTTGTGATAAGGATGATGTTGTTGTGGTGGAGTTGAGTATAAATAATATGAAGGTGGTTAGTGTTATGATAATATAGATAGTTAGGTTTAGGATTATTACTGTGGGGTTGTATATTGCGATAGCTGTTATTCAGCCTATATGGGCAATTGAGGAGTATGCCATGATTTTTCGTAATTGTGTTTGGTTGAGGCCCCCCCAGCCTCCGATTACAACTGATATAATGGATATTGTTAGGAGAAGGTTGGGGTTGATGGTGGGTGAGATTTGGTAGAGGATGGATAGTGGTGCGATTTTTTGTCATGTTAGTAAGATTAAGCCTGATGATATGGAAATTCCTTGTGTGACTTCGGGTACTCAGAAGTGGAAGGGGGCTAGTCCCAGTTTTATTGCTAGGGCGGTTGTTATTATGATTGATGCCATGGGGTTGAGGTCTTTTGATACGGTTCATTGTCCTGAGTGCAGTAGGTTGATGATGATTCCCATTATTAGGATTATGGAGGCGGTTGCTTGTGTTAAGAAATATTTTGTGGCTGCTTCTATGGCTCGTGGGTTGTATTTTTTTATGAGGATGGGAATAATGGCTAGTAGGTTTATTTCAAAGCCGATTCAGACTATAAGTCAATGGGAGGTTGTTATTACAATTATGGTTCCTAAGATGACGGTTGATATGATGATGATAAAAATAGGGGGTTTGATTAGTATGGGAAGGGTATAAACCAACATTTTCGGGGTATGGGCCCGATAGCTTATTTAGCTGACCTTACTTTAGAATGTGGTGTAATGATGGTAGCACGAAGATTTTTGAATTCTTAAGATTAGGTTCGACTCCTATAATTCTAGAAATAAGAGGGTTTAAACCTCTATGTTTTACTCTATCAAAGTAACTCTTTTGTCAGACATATTTCTTATGTTTGAGGCGGGATGCTTGCCGTGATGATGGGCAGTGATACGTGTCATATGCATAGGGCCAGGGTAAGAGGCAGGAAATTTTTTCATAGGAGGTGCATTAGTTGATCGTATCGGAATCGTGGGTAAGATGCCCGGATTCACAGGAAAGTGGTGGTTAGGAACAGGGTTTTTACTGTAAAGTTGACGGTGTGTAGCTCTGGTATGTAGGGGTTGTGGTATGCTCCGAAGAATAGAATTGTTGTGAGGATATTTATTATGATGATGTTAGCATATTCTGCTAGGAAGAATAGAGCGAAGGGGCCTGCTGCATATTCTACGTTGAACCCGGATACTAGTTCTGATTCTCCCTCTGTTAGGTCGAATGGGGCTCGGTTGGTTTCTGCTAGTGTTGAGATGAATCATATTATGGCTAGGGGTCATGCAGGGATAATTAGTCACATGTATTCTTGGGTGGTGATTAGTGTGGCTAGTGTGAAGGATCCATTTATTAGTAGTACTGATAGGAGGATGATAGCTAATGTAACTTCATACGAGATTGTTTGGGCTACGGCTCGTAGGGCTCCAATTAGGGCGTATTTTGAGTTTGAGGCTCATCCTGACCATAGGATGGAGTAGACAGCTAGGCTTGACATGGCTAGTATAAATAGTACTCCTAGGTTTATGTTAATGAGCGGGTATGGTATGGGTAGTGGGACTCATATGGTTAGGGCTAGTGTGAGGGCTAGAATTGGTGCTATAATAAATATGAGTATGGAGGATGTGAGGGGTCGCAGGGGTTCTTTGGTGAATAGTTTTATGGCGTCTGCAATAGGTTGGAGTAGGCCGCATGGCCCTACGACATTTGGTCCTTTGCGGAGTTGTATGTAGCCTAGTACTTTTCGTTCAACTAGGGTTAGGAAGGCTACAGCGAGAAGGATAGGGATAATTAGTGAGAGAGTGTTAATTATGAACATGTTGTTAAGGAGAGGAGTTGAACCTCTGATTATAAAAGCTTAAGTTTTATGCAGTTACCGGGCTCTGCCACCCTAACAAACCCGAGCTCTCGGGTAGATAAGATCAGGTAAACTGTCTAGATTAAGATTATATCATCTATTAGGTTAAAGGCGCTTTGGTAAAGTGGGCCTTATTTCTCTTGTCCTTTCGTACTGGGAGAAATTATTAAATAGATAGAAACCGACCTGGATTACTCCGGTCTGAACTCAGATCACGTAGGACTTTAATCGTTGAACAAACGAACCTTTGATAGCTGCTGCACCATCGGGATGTCCTGATCCAACATCGAGGTCGTAAACCCTATTGTCGATATGGACTCTAAAATAGGATTGCGCTGTTATCCCTAGGGTAACTTGTTCCGTTGATCAAGTTTTTGGATCAATAAGTGATGTAATACTTTTGACTGGTTAGTCTTGATTTAAATCACTCGGAGGTTGTTTTATTCTCCGAGGTCACCCCAACCTAAATTGTCGACCCATAGTGGAGGTTTGTTGTTCCTGTCGGTTGGATAAATGGGGTCTCTTTGGGTCGGTTAATTAAAGCTCCATAGGGTCTTCTCGTCTTATTGTTATATTCCCGCCTCTTCACGGGAAGGTCAATTTCACGGATCGGAAGTAAGAGACAGTAAAGCCCTCGTGTGGCCATTCATACAAGTCCCTATTTAGGGAACAAATGATTATGCTACCTTTGCACGGTCAGAATACCGCGGCCGTTTAACTAGTGTCACTGGGCAGGCAGTGCCTCTAATACTAGAAATGCTAGAGGTGATGTTTTTGGTAAACAGGCGGGGCTTGTGTTTGCCGAGTTCCTTTTACTTCTTTTAATCTTTCCCTAAGTTTGCATGCCTGTGTTGGGTTAACAATTAGTTTGATATTTTGTTTATAGTTGGGTTGTACATATCTTGTTGTTAACTATCAGTGGTTATCCGTTCTGATATAAGCTTATGCAGGGAGAAATATTTCTTGTTACTCATATTAGCATTATTGCTTCTATTATTAAATAGATTAGCCCAGTTTTAAATTAGGAGTTGGTTGTGTTTTTTGACATTAAGGTGTTCCGGTTGTTGAGCTTGAACGCTTTCTTAATTGATGGCTGCTCTTAAGCCAACTATGGTTTGTGGTATAATGCTTACTCTCTAATAAAGGCTGTATCCTAATTCTAAAAAGCTGTACCCTTTTAGACTATATTTTAAACTTACATTGGAATTATGGGTTTTTGAGGTAAGTTTAAAGTTGAACTAAGATTCTATTCTGGGCAACCAGCTATCACCAGGCTCGTTAGGCTTTTCACCTCTACCCATAAATCTTCTCACTATTTTGCAACATAGACGAGTTCATCCTGTAATAGATTGTTCGTGGGTAGCTCGTCTGGTTTCGGGGGGCCTAGCTGAAGTTCTCTTTGTTAGGTTAATTCTAGCTAACTCATTATGCAAAAGGTACAAGGGGTAATCTTTGCTGTGCGGTGCTTTTAATTTTGTCTTTCATCTTTCCCTTGCGGTACTCTCTCTATAGCGCCAAGTTAAATTTCTATCTCCTATACTTTTTGAAGTAACTAAATGTTTTGTTTTATTTTCTAGTGTTAGTTGGGTTTGTGGATGTTTGGGCTAGCTTTGGCTCAAGATGGTCAGTTTAATATGAAATCTTCTGGGTGTAGGCCAGATGCTTTGTTTAAGCTACATCTTGTTATCCAAGCACACTTTCCAGTATGCTTACCTTGTTACGACTTGTCTCCTCTTGTGGGTGTGGTAATTTAAATAGGTTTTTTGGATACTATCACTTGAGGAGGGTGACGGGCGGTGTGTGCGTGCTTCATGGCCCGATTCAATTGAGCTCTCTATTCTCAAATTTACTACTAAATCCTCCTTTAATACTTAGTTTCATAAGGATTTTCGTGGATGTTCTAGTTTTAGAAAATGTAGCCCATTACTTCCCATCTCATGGGCTACACCTTGACCTAACTTTTTTGTGTTAAGATACTTGTGCTTACTTTTATTCCTTTTTAGGGTTTGCTGAAGATGGCGGTATATAGGCTGAATTAGCAAGAGATGGTGAGGTGTATCGGGGTTTATCGATTATAGAACAGGCTCCTCTAGAGGGATGTAAAGCACCGCCAAGTCCTTTGAGTTTTAAGCTGTTGCTAGTAGTTCTCTGGCGGATAATTTTGTTTAGGTTAACTATCTAGGTTTAAGGCTAAGCATAGTGGGGTATCTAATCCCAGTTTGGGTCTTAGCTATCGTGTAATCGGAGATATTAAAGTTACTTTCGTGCTGTATTTTTATGTTAACTGTAGCTTTTTACAGCCTAGTTAAGGTTTAACTTTAGTATGGTTTTATTTTCTCTATAACACGCTTTACGCCGTGGGTCTGTTAGTTTGGGTTAATCGTATGACCGCGGTGGCTGGCACGAAATTTACCAACCCTTGTTTAATATAGCTTAGTCGAACTTTCATTCATAGCTTAATTTTTATCACTGCTGTATCCCGTGGGGGTGTGGCTGAGCAAGGTGTTATGAGCTACTATGGTTGTGTGCTTGATACCAGCTCCTTTAGGTCACTGGGTGACTTAGAGGGCATTTTCACCGGGATGCGGAGGCTTGCATGTGTAATCTTATTAATAACTAATGGAAAGGCCAGGACCAAACCTTTGTGTTTATGGAGTCTGGGGACTCATCTAGGCATTTTCAGTGCCTTGCTTTGTGTGTTTAAGCTACATTAACTGGGGTGAGGGGTTGATTTGGATATATAAGGTGTTGCTCGATAGGGACGAATTAGAGATCAGGTTGGCGTATCTATAGATAACTGCGAACGGAGTTATGATTTAGTACTAATAGCTAGTAGTGATAGGGGATTGGTAAAGCTTATAAGCGTTATTTACAGGCCTTATGTTTAGGTACGGTCTAGTCTTGTTTTTGGGGTTTGGCAAGACACAAATAGGCACGTATTATTATAAATAAGGTTAACGGGGGGTAAGGGGGGTTTGATTAAGCTAGTTGTATACTAAATCAAAGTGTTTGCATGTGTATACGTGTATACGTGTATACGTGTATACGTGTATACGTGTATACGTGTATACGTGTACGTGTACGTGTATACGTGTGTACGTGTACGTGTACGTGTACGTGTATACGTGTGTACGTGTACGTGTACGTGTACGTGTATACGTGTGTACGTGTACGTGTACGTGTACGTGTATACGTGTGTACGTGTACGTGTACGTGTACGTGTATACGTGTGTACGTGTACGTGTACGTGTACGTGTATACGTGTGTACGTGTACGTGTACGTGTACGTGTATACGTGTGTACGTGTACGTGTACGTGTACGTGTACGCGTATACGTGGGTGCGCGCATGCCGTGTCCTGTGGAACCTTAGGAATTTAAGTATATGTCCTGTGACCATTGACTGAATAGCACCTTGACTGTCTGCCCGTGTGGAAACCCCGCATAGAGAATAAGCCCAGCTACAATATATTTGACTGAGTCAGGACCTTTAGGTCATAGCTGAATCATAGCAAGCTCGACCCCTAAAAATTAAAAGATACCAAATGCATGACACCACAGTTATGTGTGATCATGGGCTGATTAGTCATTAGTCC